TAGGGATGACAGGATTTGAACCCGTGACATTTTGTACCCAAAACAAACGCGCTACCAAGCTGCGCTACATCCCTTTTTTTTTTTCAAATTGTTGGGCAGTCTCATTCTACAAAATACCTGTCTTGTTTTCCATATCTTCATTTTTTCCTCCATCTATATACAATTTTCTTATCATTTCTTCTATTCCTTTTGGTTTCATATAAGAAAATCTTATACATATCATAAATATAAGAATTATATACATCTGAAACCTAACGTATAAAAAAGTTTTATCAGTAATGTTCAGGAACAGGGGATTAGATGAAAATCTCATCTATTGATTAATTGTACATATTTATTTTAGCATTTAGTTCGGAATTCTGTGTAAAATAAATACAAATGATCTTGAACTACAACATCTGACCATATACACATATGTATTACAATCCATATCCATGGGAAAGGAGGATTTTCAATGCGAGATATAAAAACATATCTCTCCGTAGCACCTGTGCTAAGTACTCTATGGTTTGGGTCTTTAGCAGGCCTATTGATAGAGATTAATCGTTTATTCCCGGATGCCTTGTCATTCCCATTTTTTTGATTCTAGTTATTGATTATGTGAAGAAATGAATAAAATTAGAGATACAATTCTACATGACTCAAATTTCGAATTTCCTCCCTCCTTTTTCAGTTCTTTCATTTCAGTTCCTTAGCTTTAGGATAGGGAGAAAAGAAAAAAAAAGTGTATGGAACCTCAAAAAAATGTGATAGATCGAAGATCGAATTTGGAAGACCTAAAATTTAAATGTGGATCCAGTCTAGGGAGGGTTCCGCGAAATCATAGCATAGAAAAAAGATACTTAAATTAAATAAGAATAATAATTTAAATTTAGTGGATTTAGGATAGGAACAATTGATAGTTAGAAAAAAATTGTATTACTTAATTATTACTTCATAAAATTATTATTTTATTACTCTATAAAAATAAAATTAAAAATGAAAATTTTTACTTAATTATTAATTACATTAATATTAATTTTTAAATTTGAATAAATAATAATTTAATGATAATTGCAACGAAATTTTTATAAAATTCCATTTCTAGTTAGTAACTTCTATTTAATTTCTTTTTTTTTTCTTCTTCTTCAGCTCGGATCGAAAATGTAAGAGTTAAGCCGATACAAAATTCAAAGGGGGTTTATGGCTAAGGGTAAGGATGTAAGAGTTATAGTTATTTTAGAATGTACCAATTGTGCCCGAAATGATGTCAATAAGGAATCGCCGGGTATTTCTAGATATATTACTCAAAAGAATCGACACAATACGCCTGGTCGATTAGAATTGAGAAAATTTTGTCGCTATTGTCACAAGCATACGATTCATGGGGAAATCAAGAAATAGATTGAACGGAACACATGTGTTCTTTTCAAGTCAAAGAAGAAAAAGAGCTTAACATATATTTAATTTTCATTTTTAATATAGAATATGAATAATGTGTATACATTATGCATACAAATCAAAGCCTATTTTGGTAGGATCTGAAGTAAATAAAATAAAGAAATAGAATTTTAGAGATAAGGAATAAACCATGGATAAATCCAAACAATCTTTTCGTAAATCCAAGCAATCTTTTCGCAAATCCAAACGATCTTTTCGTAGGCGTTTGCCCCCAATTAGATCGGGGGATCGAATCGATTATAGAAACATGAGTTTAATTAGTCGATTTATTAGTGAACAAGGGAAAATATTATCTAGACGGGTGAATAGATTGACTTTGAAACAACAACGATTAATTACTATTGCTATAAAGCAAGCCCGTATTTTATCTTTGTTACCCTTTCTTAATAATGAGAGACTATTTAAGAATAAAAAATCGGAGTCGATCCCCCGAACTCGAATTACTCGTCCTAGAAAAAAAAAATAGACATACTCCTCAATTGACTCCAAACTCCAATTGTAACTCAAGTTCCGATGTGTTTTTTGTTCGAAAAGGCCTAGAATCTAGAAGAGTGGGTTCCGGTGTTAAAAGAAAAAAAATTCCCATTTTTTTTTTAACATGTTCGTTCATTCCTATTACTTATTTTTTTTAAGTTATTTTTATTCTATCTTCCCGGAGAAGTCACTCCGGGGAATTCTGTTTCGTTTCAATCATTCCTTTACTGTACATGACTTTATAATCTACTTTATTTGATTTGATGATCTTGTTGGAAATCATGTAAAGACAATTCTTATTTGATATAGCTATTTGTGCAGGTATTTTACGATTAAGAAGCAATTGCTTCTTGTACAGATTATGTATTAATATACTATAACTATACAATACCGACTTTTCGCGAGTTATTGCATTTATCCGAGTGATCCACAAACGACGAAAATCCCTCTTTTGCCTGCCTCTATCTCGATGAGAGGAAGCCAAAGCTCTAATTTTTTGTTGAGTAATCGTTCGAATAAGTCTCGAATGAGCCCCTCTAAAGGTTGACGCAAAAAAACGAATTTTTGTTCGACGTCTACGAGCTATATATCTCCGTCTAACTCTTGTCATTGAATCAAATTAAATCTTAATGAATAACTAATTGATTTCTATTCTTTCAGCCATCCTTTTATCCCCCTTGGTCGATGAATAACAAAACGGATTATTCCGATATATAAAATATGAATTCGAATGGCTTTTGCTACTATAACCTTCCTTACCACCATTTTTTATTCCTTTCAGGCATTTCACCTGAAAATAATAAATTATAATGATACTAAAAAAAAGTGGGTTCCTTCGTTTCTATGGTTATTTCTTAAACGGCGAGGTCCTCTCTATACACCGGAGCTTCTTCTTTCATTTAATCAAATGGTATTGTGAACTTGTATAGTTCACACTCTTTGGCTCTACCCATCAATTATCAATTATAGAGTAATAGCTCTTTTCACAATAAGAGTTATCTATACAGTAACGGCATTTAATTAGGAAAGTTGGCTAGGTAGCTGACCCTCTTAGTCCGTTCTTTTAACAATGGGAGCATAATCTTTTTGCTTCTTATGATACCATTTCCTCCGCTTAATGGATAACTATTTACTACCTATGGGGAATTGCTTTTCATCTCAAATTTAGGTGATTGGATTTACACCAATGGAAACCATAAATTCCATACACAATACACAATATAGATATATGAAAAATCTTTTCCATTTACTTTATTCATTGGTGCCGTTCAGTAATACTGGAAAAATTTTATCATTTGTATTTGTTCGAACTCATGATCTGAACGAGTCGCACATACACCCTAGTACATGTTCCTCGACGCTGAGGACATTCTCTAAGAGCGGGAGATTTCGTAACATTTCTTATTGGCTGTCTTGCATTTCTAATAAGTTGTTTAATAGTTGGCATGTCGTATATATATATACGTTGTATATATAATTAGAAATTAGAATGGAATGGGTTGGTTTAGATCGATCTTAACCTGAGAATTAATCTGATAATTAATGATTATCCATTTTTTCTATTCAATATAAAATCACAGAAAATTCAATTACGGATAGATTTACAATAAAAAATCCTCGAAATCCTCAGGATCCGCCCCTACAAGATCAACAATGCCGTGAGCTTGGGCTTCTGTTGCTGACATAAAAATATCTCTTTCCATGTCTTGGGCTACAACCCAAAGAGGCATACCTGTTCTTTGTACATAAACCTTTGTGAGGGTTTCGCGAAGTTTCACTATCTGTCTCGTTTCCCTGAAAAAGTCCCCTGATCTTCCGTCATAAAAAGAACTAGCAGGTTGATGAATCATAATCCTAACCTAATGTTATTGATATAACAGGTTCTTCTATCTCGCATGATTGGGCTAAATTAAAGGATAAAAAAAATAAAAAGAAGAAAATGGAATTGAACAACCGTACGGGCATTTCTATGTTGCATACGGCTCCGCAATGGAATTTACTTTATTCTTCTCTTCTATTCTATCGAAGAAATATAATTTATCTGATTCAGATCGTTGAATTATCCATTTACCACCCTTCCTTTCGTAGGAGTAAAAAATACTATGATGGTTCTGTTGCTTTATATAGATATCTTATCTATGATTTAGCAATCCCAAAGTTCCCTTCTGATACGATCAAATAAGGAAAATTTATTTTTTTTTTTTTGTACTCTTTCATAACGTACTCTTTCATAAGATGAATATCAAAAAGAGACTTCTGGTGTGGAAGAAAAAAAGTTTGTGACGCTGAAATGTACTCCCGACACATAAAATCAAAAAATCGGAAATACCCTTTGTTTCATACTACTATCTCGATACAAAATCTCATGTTATGAAAAAACAATAAAATAAAATAATGGTTTGTTTAGATCGAACTCGAAGTGCCATGCTATTATTACTTATTATTCATATTCAATATGGCGAAGGCATAGTGTTTCTTTTTTTTTCAAATAAAAACTCATTGGCGCCAAGCGTGAGGGAATGCTAGACGTTTGGTAATTTCTCCTCCGACCAGGATGAAAGATGCCATTGAAGCGGCTATTCCCATGCATATTGTATGCACGTCGGGCGTCACAAATTGCATAGTATCAAAAATAGCTATTCCTGATATTACCCATCCGCCGGGAGAGTTTATAAATAAATAAAGATCCCTAGTCTGATCTTCTATACTGAGATATACCATGAGACCAACAATAGTATTCGAGATCTCCTCCTTGACCTCTTGTCCTAAAAAAAGTAATCTTTCTCGATAAAGTCGGTTGATTAGGACAAAATCCTATCCTTTAGTCCTTTAGGAGCCGTACACGCACCTTTGGATGCATACGGTTCAAAATAAAAATTAAATGGAGAAAAAAGAATCAATGTGTCAATTCTTGTTCTATTTCTTTTTTCTTTAACTTAATAGGTTTTTCTTCCATTTTTCAAAAAACATGAGATGTGTTCTCGTTTCCTTACCTAAAAAAAAAAAAAGAATTTATTGAACTTATTGAAATTGAACTAATCTCTCTCATTGATGTATTATTTCATCGATATTCAAATCACGATGCAATTTTCTTGTTCCTGAATGGGCCCTTGCAATTCTTTTAGGTTCATGTTCTACTCCGGGAAAAGATCTGTCCGAATTTTATTTGCACATATAGGGCAAATAATCTCAGTACCACTTCTTTTTTTTTTCAATTCGTTTCATGTCTTTTCCCAACTCAACTATTTGATGTATTCATCATGCTATTCTGTTGGTTATTGGTTGGACGTTTGAAATCACTCTTATAGTAACTCATCTTACTTATAGTAATATAGTAAGGATAAGAATCCTTTATAATACAAGTAATAATCATACATATATTACCAATTTGGTATTTTCTGAACGGAGCCTGAATACTTTCTTTTTATTTTTCCAAGTGAACCATAAATCCTCCTAATTGATAATATGGATCCCAAAATGCAAATATAAATAAATTGATCTAATTACACTTCACGCTCCGAATGATTGATACTTCCCTCAATACAATATTTCTTGGGCGAAACAGAGGATATCTCGATCGGGGGAGAAAACGGGTAAATTCCATATGACTCAATATGTCTGACAAGTCGCACTATAACTCAACCCAAGTTGCATCTTCCTCTCCGGGATTCCGAAAAGGTACTTTTGGAACACCAACGGGCATTAATTTAAAGACAAAATTGAGTACTATACTTCGCGTTAATATGGAAACGTAACAATGGCTTTATCATCTTTATCTCTTTTTCTCTTTATTGTATTTTATACATAGATTGAAAGGTTTATATTGAAAGGTTTATAGAGTAAGACAGAATGAATAAAGAGAAAATTTAACTAACGTATCAATCGTTGGAATGATAAACAAGTATCTATGTATTTGTTTCCCGAAAGTAGGAGTAATCCTCCCATTGCGTATTGGTACTTATCGGGTATAGAATAGATCCGCTTCTCTTTGTTCTTACGAACAGAATTTTTCCCTTATTTTCAATGGAACGGAATAAATATTAACCTTTTCTCATACAGAATCTACTGAAAAGTTAGGTACATAGTATAGTCTTTTCCAATTCCAATGCGATAAAATAAAGTGACATAGTGTCTAGTTTTTTTTTATAAAGGGGTGTGTTTCCATGGGTTTGCCTTGGTATCGTGTTCATACTGTCGTATTGAATGATCCTGGTCGATTACTTTCGGTCCATATAATGCATACAGCCCTAGTTGCTGGTTGGGCCGGTTCGATGGCTTTATACGAATTAGCGGTTTTTGATCCCTCTGACCCCGCTCTCGATCCAATGTGGAGACAAGGTATGTTCGTTATACCCTTCATGACTCGTTTAGGAATAACCAATTCGTGGGGCGGTTGGAGTATTTCAGGGGGAACTATAACGAATCCAGGTATTTGGAGTTATGAAGGTGTGGCAGGGGCACATATTGTGTTTTCTGGTTTGTGCTTCTTGGCAGCTATCTGGCATTGGGTGTATTGGGACCTAGAAATATTCTGCGATGAACGTACGGGCAAACCTTCTTTGGATTTGCCTAAGATCTTTGGAATTCATTTATTTCTCTCGGGGTTGGCTTGCTTTGGTTTTGGCGCATTTCATGTAACAGGTTTGTATGGTCCTGGAATATGGGTGTCCGATCCTTATGGACTAACCGGAAAAGTACAACCTGTAAGTCCTGCATGGGGCGCGGAAGGCTTTGATCCTTTTGTTCCAGGAGGAATTGCCTCTCATCATATTGCAGCGGGTACATTGGGCATATTAGCGGGCTTATTCCATCTTAGTGTCCGTCCGCCTCAACGTCTATACAAAGGATTGCGTATGGGCAATATTGAAACTGTACTTTCCAGTAGTATCGCTGCTGTTTTTTTTGCAGCTTTCGTTGTTGCTGGAACTATGTGGTATGGTTCAGCAACAACTCCAATCGAATTATTTGGTCCCACTCGTTATCAGTGGGATCAAGGATACTTTCAGCAAGAAATATACCGAAGAGTTAGCGCCGGACTAGACGAAAATCTAAGTTTATCGGAAGCTTGGTCTAAAATTCCCGAAAAATTAGCTTTTTATGATTACATTGGTAATAATCCGGCAAAAGGGGGATTATTCAGAGCAGGGTCAATGGATAACGGGGATGGAATAGCTGTTGGATGGTTAGGGCACCCCGTCTTTAGAGATAAAGAAGGGCGCGAGCTTTTTGTACGTCGTATGCCTACTTTTTTTGAAACATTTCCGGTGGTTTTGGTGGATGGAGACGGAATTGTTAGAGCCGATGTTCCTTTTAGGAGAGCAGAATCAAAGTATAGTGTTGAACAAGTAGGTGTAACTGTTGAGTTCTATGGTGGCGAACTCAATGGAGTCAGTTATAGTGATCCTGTGACTGTTAAAAAATATGCTAGACGTGCCCAATTAGGTGAAATTTTTGAATTAGATCGGGCTACTTTGAAATCTGATGGCGTTTTTCGTAGCAGTCCAAGGGGTTGGTTCACTTTTGGTCATGCTACGTTTGCTTTGCTCTTCTTTTTCGGACACATTTGGCATGGCGCTAGAACCTTGT